CATAATGGAATATGGACAGAGAGTATCATAGGGTTCTTGGTAGAACATACACAAATGGAATTAATTTATTCTATGACCCAAACTAAAAATAAAGGGAATCTAATTCCCCCCATGAGCTACGTTTCCAAATTAAATTATCTCCGTTTCTGCTTATCATTTTGGGTAACCTCAATTAGTAAATTTACCCATTTTAATTTGAAAAATCTATTTCATTCAAATTGCACACTGAACTTTTAATATATATGTCCTAGTCCTAATATAATAATCTGAGGAAAGAGGATAAAAGAAAGATAAAGATCGTCCCACAATCGCGCCTTTATTTGAGAAGGAACGCATTTAGTGAAGAAATGAAGCAAATTTCCTCCCTATTTTTCTATTTATTGTATTTTCGGGGTCTCATCGACATCAAAAACGCTACTATATGGTAGAATATTAGATATTTTCTACTCGGATTCATATTTATCACACCTCTTTGTCTTCAAAGAAAATTAGATTATTAAAAAAAATAGTTTAGAACTTAATTTCCATTTCACCTCTATTGTTTATTTTGGTTTGTAGTTAATGGAGGCGGAAGGGTCGTCCGAGAAGTATCATCTCATCGGATAATGATACAAGAAGGGCGTAGGGTAGGTTATCGAAAAGAAGGAACAGTAAATAAAAGAATTCTTGATTGGATCAGGAATCCCATTTTTCATTTGATTCGATGTGGATAAAAGATCTTCCTATGGTATACTATTCAATTCTCGACGATGCATTTATTTGATAGCGCAGATATTGTTATTTATGATATTGATTCGATTCAATACCGTCGAGAGGTAGTTCATCCATTGAATTTACAGGCAAAAGATTTATCATCTCTATGGGATTAAATCCCGAGTTATTGTGAAATAAAATAAAAAAATAACGATTAGATTATGGAAGTAAATAGTCTTGCATTTATTGCTACTGCATTGTTCGTTCTCGTGCCTACTGCTTTTCTACTTATCATTTACGTAAAAACAGTTAGTCAAAATCAAAGTAAAAATGATTAAAAATTTTGACCGAAACCTGACTTCTGACGAAAAGGATTCAAATTCCGCGTCTTAAATGAAATGCGCGGACTAGAATTGGCAGTATTCTATGCGATCTGATAGTATATGGTAGAAAGAAAGATTCATATATTTCTTTCTACCATACCTTCCCCGTAGTTTTATTGTAGTGTAAAAAAAGTTCTACAGTGTATAAAATACTGTAGTAGTAAAGTAAAGTAGTACTCTAATAATAGAAAATAATAGAATAATACAAACTTAATATAGATCTATCTACAATAGGATGGATCTTCCTATATGTAGATATCAATTCCATATATGGAATGTACATAGTACCTAACTCTATTTCTTTTTCTTTGCTACATCTATTTGTTCTAATTATTATATTTTCTTTCTTTCGTATTTTTTCCAATATAAATCTCCATATCTATATCTATCGAAAAAGTAAGATCAATGAAGGAAGTTTGATTAAAAAAAGCAAGTCATTTCTTTTTTTTAGTTTAGCATTTGAAAGAGGTAATTGATTGAGTCATTAACAGGAGTTCTGGAGTTCTATGGGAATCCAATTTCAAAAATAATAAAACAAACGGTAAATGGCCAATATGAAACTCTCCTAAGGCAAAAAAATACATAGTTTTTTGTTAGACAATTTATATTGTTTCTCAAAACAAGTGTGTAGGCACTTACTAGAACGCGGATGCTTCTTTGAACAGTAAGCAGTAAAACAAATAAAAAATACAAATTAGATCTTCCTGATTGTCTATCTATAATTCTATGAAGAGCCTATCGTTGAAATAGAAAATTTAGAAAGAAAATGAATATATTTTTATTTCAAATCGTTAAAAAAACTTTTCAGAATGATCTATAAAACAATTGATAGAGTTTTATTACTCAACTCCATTAAGAAATAGTACCTCTAGAGTCCACTTCTTCCCCATACTACGAGTGAAAGAGAAAATGTAAAGACTACCATTAAAGCAGCCCAAGCGAGACTTACTATATCCATGTGAATTATGTCCCCTATTTCTATGAATATTTCTATGAATATGAAGGAATTATTCTATTATTGCTCACTAATAATAGTGGAATCAATGGCGCAGAGTCAAAAAGAGATTCTGACCAAATACTATTGATGAATCAATCAACAAAATAGATTTCTATTTATAAAAAATTCCAATTCTCTATTCAATAGAATATTGATTCAATGCCTGAGCACTCAGAGGCTCTCGTGAGTCCATATCGAAATTCCGCCCCCTCCATCACTATAATAGTTTCTTGCATCTAGACTTCAGGGATTTACCATTTTTTACAAAAAACCTATACCTGAGGCTTGCTTAGAATCAAACAAGTATAAAAAGAGTCCTTTTCCTTAGATAGGAAAAACATAATAGCAGATTTTGAGTATTTTGTTGATCAGGCGACACCCAGATTTGAACTGGGGAAAAAAGATTTGCAGTCCCCCGCCTTACCAC